ATATAGGACGAATACCTTGAACTGGTAGAAATAAAATATAAAGAATTAAGTAAGATTCAAAATGGTTTCTTTATAAAGGAAGAAAGATTCTGATTTATTTGATTGATATCAGGAGATCAAATGAGTTCTTCATTCATTCATTGAATGATAAATGACTACAAGCGAAGGAGATACACGATTTAAATAATGGAAAATCCAATATTTCACAATTGTATCTAGAATAACTGGAAAGGTGGAAACAAGACCAGATATAATTTGATCGTTATGAGCCAATCCAAAATCGTTGTAGAACGAACCAATTATTAGTTCCCAACCATGAGTCGAGTGAAATCCAATCCATAAATCAGTAACTAAAAGAATCGAAAAAGCTTTTATTGTGTCACTTAAGTTATAGAGGAATTCCTGAACCCAAGAATTAAGAATGACAAGTTCCTCATTACCCAAAATAAAATAACCACTTAGAATAGCGAAAGAGATTATATTTGTCGAGAAATGCAAAATGATATGGAGATGATATTCATTGTGTGTTTTGACCAATTGTATCGTTTCCTTGTGTATTCCTATACGAAGTTTTTGTATATGTGTCTCCGGGTACTCCTTTATCATTTCGTCCAACAGAAAGAGTTCTTCTAATTCTATGAATCTTTCTAGAACGTTTTTCTCTTGAATGATATTCAAGAGAGTTTTGGATTGCCCGGTATTCCACCAATTTGTAACCCAAAGTTCCAGACATTTATTAAATGGGAGAGAGACCCACCAGGGCAAAAATACTATAGATACAAGATATGGGAAAGAAGGCAATGCTTTCTTTTTTTTCATTTTTTATCTGTGAATTGAATCGTTAATGAACCTGCTTCATTCGTTGACTCTATATGATATTTCTCTGAAGCACGAGTTCTATAACAAGGTATTGAACCTATGGGTCTATTCATTCCAATTTTTGTGTCAAAATTGAATTTAGTTCTTGGATCTAGAAGGAATATAGAAATGGGATAAGGGTTCGCCCTTTTCGGATAAAAATGCAAAATCAATATTATTCCTAGATATCTCAATTGGGCAAATTCGAATGGGCAAATTCGAAGCAATTTCATCTTCATTTGTTCCTTTCTATGAATACTCGAAAACCCACTTAAAATAACGAATCGGATTTAGAAACGAAAACCCCCCTCAGTTAATTATTTCGAAATGTTTCACCGCCTAGCCACAACCAAGGAAAAAAGGTACCATCAAAATTTTGGGCCTAAAAAGATGAGATGAATTCCGTATTACGAAATAAATCTTGGATATATTTGATGAATCCTTACTTATTATATTAGCCTTAGATTAGTCTTTTTTCTAGTAGAAATTTTCTAGTAGAAAAGAATTGAGTTGGGATCCATACGCATACGAAATACTTTTGGTATACAAATGGTATACAAAAATTTCTTCTTTTCTTAATTTTCTTCTTTATTATAGTATAGTTTATTATAGTTATTCCATATACGCCCTCCTGCTTTTTTGGTTTATTCTATGGGAGTCGCCACGACAAAGGAAGGAGGAAATAGAATAATCTAACATGTTTTGTTCAAATGAACATTCCAAAAAGACTTCAATTGTATTAAAAAAGGAATTAGCAAGTTCCTTCCCCCATGCCGAGAAAACATTTATTCTTTATTGTGTTCAATTCATTTCAAAATACTTCAATTGGTACGCCCAAGAAATAGGCCAATTCGGCAGCTTTTTGTTCAATTTCTCGTGGAGTAAAATTCTCATCAGTACGAGTCAAGGGAATGGCCCCTTGACCTCTGATTTCCATATAAAGGACACGACGAGGATAAAGACCCTCTTTAACCTCAATTCTGATTGATTGGATATCTCTCATAAGGAAGCGAAGGAAGATGCGACGATTTATTCCAGGAAATCCCCAACGAAAAATGCACACAATTCCTTCTTTTCTATCGAATTGGTCATAACCACTACCTACATTCCACAAAATTGTGCACCACAAATAGGAGCTAACGAACAGACCTGCGATCCCATAAAAAGACATCACGATTCCTTGTGGAAAAAAAAGAATTTGCTGAGATGGAAATATGGATATCAGATTCCTACCAAGATAACTGGAAGTTCCAACCGCTAAGAATCCTAGTGAACCTAAAAAAAGGATACAGGCCCAGCAAAAATTACTTGTTTTTCGAGACCCCCTTATAAGTTCTATCCATATATGTTCTGATCGCCAATTCATACTATACTAGATCCAGTTGCATTCGATTGGAATTGAGAGAATAACCCAAATTTGACTTTACCTTTCTTGATCCCGAAGTAACTTTCATCAACTAGCACTATTCTGATGTGGAGTAATTGGTTAGATACATTGACCTTTAAAAATATTTACTGATCCATTTTTAACCAGCTATATATATATACATGCATTTATGCAGATAGCATGTATCCGCATACATAACAGTTCTTTCATTTGTGTGTGGAAAGAGCCACATATCGTACCATATTGCACTAAAAAAATATCTGTATTATGATACAGTGTTGAAATAAATTGATAGGATTTGGTCCCATTGGATCTAGACAATCTTATTTTTTTGGACATGAAGAGATAAAGAAGCCATTGCAATTGCCGGAAATACTAGGCCCACTAAAGGCACAAAAATAGAGGGTAAGTTGAGATCTGTCATAGAATGGGTGCCTCGATTTAATATTTGTATCTATATATTTGTATCTATTAGAAAGATATCTTATGATATGATAAGTATATCTATTATAAGTAATATTAGGTAATATTGACTATTGTATTTTATATAATATTATACTACTAAGTATATATAAACAATTAAGTATATATAAATATATAATTTCTAAATAATATATTTATATTAAAATAGAAATTTGAAATATAAAAATAATATTAAAATATTAAATTTAAAGAAAAAAAAGGATAGATAATAAGTGCAAAAATGTAGAACTAAATTAAGTGTACCTATTCATCTTTCTACACGAATATAAATAGGGTAATCTTCTTTTACAAATTTTATTATTCTTCTTCTCCCATCCTTATGTTCTTTCTATCTTTCTTTCTAATCTAATAAGGAGTTTTTTATTTTAAAGGAGTTTTCTTATGAAAATGAAGTTCATTATGAATTCGCGACTCTAAATAATAGGATCCAACAAACAGGGATTCATAGTAAAAATGCGATAGATGTAGAAATTATTTTATTTCATTTCCATATTTGATATTTCTTTTTTTTTTTTATTATGATGAACTAAATACTTGTTCGCTACAAACAAAATAACTGAATCTAGTGCTATACTTTAATTTTTTGAATTTTGATTCAAGGGAAAGAAACCATGGAGCTGAAATAACTCACTTAGAACACCTTTTAAAGGATTACGTGGTACGATTGGGTCAAATAAGCCTTTATGGAATAAATAGTCAGCCGCTTGTGAACCATCGGGTACTGTCCTATTCAATGTTTGTTCAATTACTCTTTTACCCGCAAATGCAATGTACGCATTAGGTTCAGCAATAATGATATCTCCCAACATACCAAAACTGGCTGTTACTCCACCGGTTGTAGGAGATGTAAGGACTGGTACATAGAATAACTTTTTAGTGGATTGGTAATTATATGAAGCAGAAGATATTTTAGCCATTTGCATCAAGCTCAAACTTCCTTCTTGCATGCGTGCTCCTCCAGAAGCACACACAATAATGACAGGTAGAGATCGATTAGTAGCATACTCAATCAAACGAGTGATTTTCTCACCTACTACAGATCCCATACTACCTCCCATGAACTTAAAATCCATAACCCCAATTGCTGCGGGAATACCGTTTAGTTGACCTATGCCTGTTTGAACAGCTTCAGTTAAACCTGTCTTTCTTTGATAAGAATTGATACGATCTTTATAAGGTTCCTCTTCTGAATGAAATTGAATGGGGTCCATAGAAACCATATCTTCATCCATAGGATCCCAAGTGCCCGAATCAATCGAAAGTTCGATTCTATCTGAACTACTCATTTTCAAATAATATCCACACTGTTCACAAACATTCATTTTTGACCTAAGAAGTTTTTTATAATTTAATACATAACAATTTTCGCATTGAACCCATAAATGTCTGTATTTTTTATTTATATCGAAATCATTAGATCTTCCTCTTATATTGAAATCACTGCCATTATTACGAGTTCTTATACTAAAACTTCCACTTTCACTACCACTTACATTTTCAGTACAAATGAAATTATAAATGTAACTGTCACTGTAATTGTCAGTACCACCTGAAATGGAACTATTAATACTGACTTCAAAACGAAGATAACTATTAATGCAACTATTAATGTGATTAGTCCAACTAGATTGAGTATCATACATGTAATGATAATAGTAGTGATTGTTTCTCTTAGACCCCCTATTCAAAAAACTAGAAAAAAAACCTTCTAATTCACTCAGAAAAGAACTATCATTGTCAATCTCAAAACTATGATTTTCAATATCAAAATATACGGAATAACTGTCACCATTACTATCCCTAACTAAAAAAGTGTCATCAGAGATCAAACTCCAAATATCCCTGATACCAAATAAATAATCAACATTACTGAAACTATAACTAACACTATCACTCCAATTTTTCTCCATATCATTTAGAAGGGGTTCATCATTTCCACTGGTATGGCCAATAGCATCAAGACTTCCCATTGATTTACTTAAACCATACCTATGTTCTAACTTTAACTTCTCGTTAGACAACATCGAATTGAACCACCATTTTTCCATAGAATCTTCCTGCCCCCTATTTGATGAAAATACAATAGATGAATAGTCATTCGATGAATAATTATTTTACTATTTTATTTCCTATCAGAATTAAGCATATGAGGATTAGGATTGTTAACTAATAATAAGTGAGTATTGAAAGAAATGATTCTCTTTTTTTTTTCAATTAAAATAAAAATTCTCATCGAAAATAGTTTATAAATAAGGAATTCGTTCTCGTATAA